TTGCAGAGTTGATCATTCGGACCTTTCAATTCATAGATGCGGATCTCGGACCTATGAATGGGGATATTCCCGAGACTTACAAAGAAAAAAGGAAGTGACTTAGACAAAAAGAGAAGCGACTTGGACAAAAAGAAACGAAGTGACTTAGAAAAATCTTGTTTGTCGATAACCTCGGACCAATCAATCGAATATTGATTAATACGTAATCGATCGAACACTACTTGAAAACGGCTCTTCCGCTCAGCAACGAAATGTTCCAAATCTTCCTGGAAATTCTTGCTCCCATTGGACCATTTGTATCTATATGCATCAGGATCCCGATTCATGGATCTCTCGGTTCGAGAAATAAGAGGATCGAACCATTTCTTCTGACTCTTTTTCAAATTCGAGAAATGTTGGTTGATCGTATATTTCATTATAGTTCTATGATTCAGAGTATCATTTCCTATTTGATCCCTTTGAATTCCATATTCGAAGTTGCGATCGGATCTATTCATTAAAAAGAATTGATTCGATACATTTCTTATGTACCCATGGGTGCTATATTGGATTTGAATCAGATTTTGGATCAATCTATATTGATTGACTGCCTTCATTATGTTGTTGCTAGCAAATACCACTATTTTTGGTTTTGGATCTTCCAAAGCATTCCCGCAGGAGATCCGGACCCATTTTTTTCTGATCCTTCGATAAAAAGATTCATTCTCTTCATAAAAAATAGGAGGTAGAACCAATAAAGATTTCTTTTTCGATTCATCCCTAGAGTTGAATACCTCATTCAAGAATTTTTTTGGATCCAATCTGTAGGAATCAATAGAAAAGGCAAATCCCTTATGATACACCAGATCCGGCTCGGTTATTGATAGAGTTAATAGATCTGCCATTTCTTGAAATCTCTCTTCTGATTTAAAATCGTGGTGCAACGTGTATCCTCCCCTGTTCCGGTCATGGAATAGATGAAATAAATAAAAAAATGAATTTTGGTTCAAGAATGAAATCTTATTGGAACTGTCCGGTTCATCCTTCGGAACCATATCACATCCCGGATATGATAAAATAGGATGAATTGATGCGGTATTTTGTAAATACGTAATTATCTTGAATATATCAACCATTTCTTTATTTTCCGATCTCCTGGAAGGGACAAAAGAAAAATCTTGTTGTTTCTTCAACAATTTCTGATCTCTAGTGGACCCCTCCGTAGGATTCGAACCCAGATGAAGTTCTGACCACCTGTCAGAGAAAAAAGAACGAATTGATCTTGTAGGATTCCCAATAAATTCTTCGATTTCTTCCGGAAGCAGATGATTATTCATCTGCTTCTCACGTTCCGTGAATAGCCGGGACAATGAGGAATCCTCAGAAAGGCATTTCGGGAATCGGTCTGATTCTATCTCTGTTCGTTCCGTTTGAAGAAAGGAAGGATCCAAAAGAATCGATCTTTCTTTTAGTTGTTGAATCTCTCTTTGATTGATCAATGTGTGATATTCCGAATCCTCATTACTAATGGAATCAAAATGATCTCTGGATTGATCAGAAGATCCTTTCAATTGGCTAGAATCCGTTACTTGAACGAAAATAGATCTTGTGGAATCATCATATTGCATATTTGACGATACATTCCTCAAAAAATCCGATTCGTGCGGATTCTTCCCCCAACTAACGAAGAGATCTTGGCGGAATTGCCACATATGAAATTGAGCACAATTTTGCAAAGAAATACCCCACTTGTTTCTCGAGAGGAGATGGGAAACATGCTCAATATCATTTGATTGAATAGTTGACCCAGCTCCTTGTTGTTTGAAGAAGCCCTCCACTTCAATCGGTCTTTTTTCACGAAAAGCAGACATGAGATAACAAATCCAGTGTTTCACTAAGATTTCGAATAGCTGTCCCGAATTCAAGTTAATTATGTTTCGCTTCTTCCTCGGAGAAAGACGATCAAACAATTCCCAATCACGGTCCTTGCGGATCGGATCATCCGTATAGGATACAAAAGGAGACTCCAGATATTTGATATCTTTCTCTTTGAATGAGATCTCAATTCCAGCTACGGTTTCATTAGATATCTTACAACTATAATCCCTCTTTTTTCCGATCCGGTTCCTCCACCACCGCGAACCCCAGTTAGATTCAGGCATGATACACTTTTTAGTTATTGGGAGAACCCAAGTACTCTCTTTCGGATCCATGAAACAACTCTCAGAGATCTTTTTCCCTTTTGGAAGATACAGGAGCGAAACAATCAACCTATTGATATTGGAAGACCCAAAAGATTCTTCCAATGTATCATTTCTGGGTCCAATGGAATTCATAGGTATAGGAAGAAGCCCCATCAAATAGAGATTTTTTCTTTCGACCCTATTTCGATTGTTAATACGATTACGATATATAAGGACCGCTACTGCAAGCAGTACTACTACACCTTTGATCGTGAAATATCGATTGTTTGTTGAACCCTGTGAATCGCGTGAAAGTAGGATACTCCAAATTCGGGGGT